ATAATAGTTAAAAATTTTTTTTTTATTCAAATACAATATTAATTTTACATTAACATTATGATATTTATATTTTTTATGTAAGCCTTTCGGCTCACGTTCCTTCCAATTTGATATCATATATTCCTTAATTTAATTTAATTGTTATTAATCTCTTTATTTATATGAACGGAAATTTGCAAAAGCTCTATTGGCCTCTGCCATTCTATGAGTCTCTTCCTTTTTACGTACAGCATTGCCATTATCTCTGGCAGCATCCATTGATTCAGAACTTGGTTTAAAAGCCATACTTCGACCTGGACGTTTTCGAGATGCCCCCGATAACCAACGAATAGCAAGTACTTTTCCCCGTGTAGATCCTATTTCAGTGGGAACTTGATAAGTGGACCCACCCACACGTCTCGCCTTTACTGCTACATTGGGAGTTACTTTGCGTATTGCTTGACGCAAAACGGATAGTGGATTGTTTTTCGTCCTTCGCTCAATATTCACCATGGCATTATAAAGAATTCCATAAGCCAATGATTTTCTCCCGTGCTTAAGAATATGGTTAACTAACATGTTGACTAATCTATTATGATAAACCGGATCAGCTTTCGCATCTCTTTCTCTCGCATTACTTCGACGTGACATGAGTACGAGAAATAATTTATTATTAGTAATTTCTCTCATTAAAGTTAGGGATTAATGATTCATTTCGGCCTTCTCACTCCATATTGTAGGGTGGATCATTCATTCAAGTCGCGAAGGATCTCCCTCCAAACCGTACATACGATTTTCATCGAATACGGCTTTCCACTTCACTATATACAATAGATTTTAAATCATACATTACGTATATTAATAGAATATCTATTTGTACGGAATGATATTTACTCGCTTTCGATCGAGTATCCGTTTCCCCATTTTCCGTTACAGTTGGAAATCTTGTATTTCATGTATCTATACAATAAAATCTTCAGGTTTAAAAATAGTGTTGAAGAATCAGTGCTTGGAATTATTGCTATCTGACCTTAACTTGTTCTAATAAAGTAAAGTTTCTTTAACCCCCCGTTAACGCAGGGAAAGTTGGGGGAAACTCCCCAGGTAATGTGTCATAATAATTAAACCCTAGATCTAGATATATAATTTAAATCAATTTCATGGTTTTATTTATTGTAGCCTGCTCTGGTCCCCTTACGAAACTTCCGTTATTGGGTTAGCTACATAATCTACATGTTCCTAGCAATTAACATGGCATCGTCATGGAATGATGCAAGTCTTAGATAATAATACAACGCACTAGAACGCCCTTGTTGACGATCCTTTACTCCCACAGCATCTAGGGTTCCTCGAACAATATGATATCTTACACCGGGTAAATCTTTAACCCTTCCTCCTCTCACTAATACTACTGAATGTTCTTGCAAATTATGGCCGATACCTGGTATATAAGCGGTGATCTCAAATCCAGAGGTTGATCGTACTCTAGCGACTTTCCGTAAAGCGGAGTTTGGTTTCTTTGGGGTCGTAGTGGAAGAGTCGACGGATAAGTTACCTTTACCGTCACTCCATAAAACCGTACGTGAGATTTTCACCTCATACGGCTCCTCGTTCGATCTCCTGAAAGTTTTGATTTTCCATTAATTCTTCAAATATTTATTCATTACAGCACGATCTCTCTTTCAGATTTTGTTTGAATTCGATATTAAATTATTACCTTTTATTATTTTATAGAGTAATAGAATTACATATTAACTTATCATTCCACATTTAATATTTTGTTAGATTAGATGTAGCTCCAGATATTATTTCTCCCAATAGCGAATTCCATGAGATTGACGGGTTAGTGTGAGCTTATCCATGCGGTTATGCACTACCCAAATAGGAATCAATTTTCATGAAGGATTTGGTTCGGCTTTCGTGCTCCGGTTCGGTCGGCATGCGCTGCCCGGTTTCGATGACCCACGTTGAAGGGGGATATCTATATCGGATCGGATACGTTCTGATCAAGGCCCGCGAATAACGAACGGTAAAGGCAGCTCTCTCTCACGGCCCGGCCTTTCTTCTCTTCCGCGATGAATTGCTTGCAAAAGTCCTACATTTCTTTTCTCTCCCCCTCCGTGCCGTGGGCTGAGGAGGAAGTAAGGGCTCGGTGGGAAGAGGATCGTATCACGAGAGAGCAAGGGATTCAACCTGTCTCCGTTGAAAATATACAGCATGAATTTAATTTTGGCAATATAGTTAGTTGTACCCCGATGCCAATCCAAATAAAAAAGTCTTTCTACGGCTACGGAGGCGAGCAAATCTTTCCCAATCCCTATTATGACGAAGAAACAATTGATTTTCAAGCCTACTATTAATGCGATGTAAAAGGAAGAGAAAATTGGAGATCCGAAGCTAATTTCTGAAGATGAAGGGAAGTTATGCACCCTCCTTGGACCAACTATACTTGAAATATTCAGTTACACAAGACGTGGTTGAACATCCAGGAGATAAATTGGTTTTTAGAATACCATAAGAGAGATGGTACGAATACGAGAAAATGGAAGTT